CTGCTTAGCTTTAACCATGGTAATAGTCCAAAATTCTTGGTTAATAGAGAATCAAAGTGGATTTACCAATGAATCACGAAATGCTATGGTTCTTAAATTTTTTTTTTTTTTTATTTTTTCAAAATTTATTCAAAATTAAACTTATTGAGAAGTAATTCGCGGGATCCTGCACATTTTCTTAGTTATAACGAAAAAAAGTGCAGTTGGTTGGATCCAATCTATTCTTTGAAATAAACAACTCGCACACACTCCCTTTCCAAAAAAAACCAATACACCTAGCACTACACTTAGATTTATTGGATTTGTTGCTAAAATATCGGTATTAAACCCGAAACTTCCAGCGGATGGCCAGTAACCCAAGCAAAGGAAAGAATCGGTTATATTTTTCATATGATCTCATCTCCTCTTATGGATAGACTAATTCTCTTTCTAGGATTCCTATTTTTAGATTTTATTTTAGTTTTTATTTTATATGATTTTATTCTATATATAGAATATTCTATATATATATAGAATAAAATTCCCATTCCTTACTATTAATCCATATTAATTATTAGTAATTTTATTAGTAATTTTATTAGTAATTAGATTAATATAATAATCTTAATAATATAATAATCTTAATATAATAATATAATAAGTATTAATATAATAATAAGAATGTTATAATAAATATATAGATATTAAAATATATATATATATTAAATATATTAAATATTTTTCTTATTTGAATTGGTCAGTCAATTCGAAGATTCCCCATAAGAATGATACTTATTAGAATTAGATACCAGTTCTTATGTAAATTGCAAAATCTCTAGTTTTCAACACTTTCGAAAAACTTTCTATTCTAAAAAAAGGGGGGGGTTATTGGACTAAAAAAGGGAAGGAAGAAGGCGAATCAGTATGTTAATTCCTCACCCTTAAATCAGTCCTTCCCCTGTGTTCTTGTCCGAACGAATAAATTAGTGTAGGAGCAAAATCTTAATATAATTCGAAAAAGCAAGAGCAGCAAAGCAAGTCCACGGAAAAACGAATATTTATTTTTCTATTTTTTTTAGGATTAAACAAAAGGATTCGCAAATAAAAGCGCTAATGCTACAACCAACCCATAAATTGTTAAAGCTTCCATAAAAGCCAGACTAAGCAATAAAGTACCCCGTATTTTTCCCTCTGCCTCCGGTTGTCGCGCAATCCCTTCTACAGCTTGCCCTGCAGCAGTGCCTTGACCAACCCCTGGTCCAATAGAAGCAAGCCCGACGGCCAACCCAGCAGCAATAACGGAAGCGGCAGAAATCAGTGGATTCATGATAAGTTCCTCGCACCCCAAATAAAATAAAGAAAAGAAATAGTTAATGATATAATCAACCAACAAATTATGACTTAATTATTTAATTACTAAGATTTATCCCGTCGAAGTAATTAAGAATTCCGAATTGAAATAATAATCTTTCTTGAACTACCCGAATTACTTCGATATTTTTTTTTTTTTCGTTTCTACACACGTAGTTTTTTTTTTTGAATCCATATAACTTTTATTCTTATCTTACCTTAATTTTTTGAACCATTCTTTGAATTCTTCGTTCTTTTTCTTGATTTAATTTATTTAGTCATTCAATATTCAATTCACAATTAGAAATGAAACGGAAGGGCTTCGTTTTTTGAATCCCTATCTAAATTTACAGTAGTAGCAGGGCAAATTTAGATACATAGTTAATTCATATATAACTAGTTAATATCTAATATCACATATACATGTGTTTCTTCCATACCGTAAACCAATTAGTCGTGTCTTAGATTCAATCGGATTCGAGAATCATTCTTTGAAACCAAACCTATAAAAAAATAAAGAGTTGTCTTATATCGATTAGATTATATACACCCAGTTCGACCCCTCCTCACTCCTACTCTATTTTTTTTTTGAATCTCGGTTTTTTTTAAGCCCTTTCTTCCCTTTTTTTATTATCCATATGGATAGAATCAATCTAAATCAATTCGTTAGACCGAATTATTGCATAGAAATATCGGAATTTGAGTGATATAAATATAATTTAATTTGATTTTTTTTTTATGAAAATTTTCTTTTGGTCAATCCTTGAATTGGATGTGAATGAATGAAAAGGGAATCTATTCTAGTTCTATATAACATCTTTTTATCACACGTCGTAAACGTAGCTATCATACTTATAGCTCCTAATATCTAATATACTAATAGATCCTAATCTAATAATCTATATATAATATATAATCGAATCTAAAATAATAATAATAAAGAATCTAATAAAAATATTTAATATGTTATAGTTATAATTGAATGAACAAAACAAATACAACAATACAAAACAAAAAAAAAGAATATATATTGGAGGAAAATGGAAATTGGTCAAACAAAGAGTATTTTTAGGAAAAATAGGAAAGAGATCTATCTAAAAGATCTTTTTCCTATTTTTTTTACAATTCCCAGGTAATCTTTTACATTTTACTATTCCATATTACACTCAATCGTATACTTATTTTATTTATACCTTATTGCATCTTTCTGGGGGGGGATAAACCCTTTATTCAAAATTTTAAAAATCTATTTTCTTTCTATTTTATATATTTATGTTCTCTAAGTAGATTATCTTGAGCCGTACATACATTGCGATGGGCTAAACTAAAAAAAAAATACGATTTCGAAAACTAGTCAATGATGGCCTTCCATGGATTCACCTATATAAGCTGCAGCTAAAGTAGCAAAAATAAGAGCTTGAATACCACTTGTAAATAATCCAAGGAACATGACAGGTATAGGAACTACTAAAGGTACTAAAGAAACAAGAACAACAACTACTAATTCATCAGCTAATATATTTCCAAAAAGTCGAAAACTAAGCGATAAGGGTTTTGTAAAATCTTCTAAGATATTAATCGGTAAAAGGATTGGAGTTGGTTGGATGTATTTACCAAAATAAGCTAATCCTTTTTTTGAAAGACCCGCATAGAAATATGCTACTGACGTAAGTAAAGCTAATGCAACAGTAGTATTTATATCATTTGTGGGTGCAGCTAACTCCCCATGAGGTAACTGTATGATTTTCCAAGGCAAAAGAGCCCCTGACCAATTAGAAACAAAAATAAATAGAAACATAGTTCCAATAAATGGAACCCACGGACCATATTCTTCTCCAATCTGAGTTTTGCTCACGTCTCGAATGAATTCAAGGACATATTCAAAGAAATTTTGACCGAAAGTGGGAATGGTTTGCGGATTTCGAACAACTAGAATGGCTGAAACTAATAAGATAGCAATTACAACCCAAGAAGTAATAAGTACTTGGGCATGCACTTGGAAACCCCCTATTTGCCAATAGAAATGTTGACCTACTTCCACAGCCGATATATCATATAATCTTTTTAATGTGTTGATGGAACATAATAGAACATTCATATTGCCCTCTAAAAGAAATAGAACTTGAAAGGGAATTATTTTGATTCAACCATCTCCTTTTTGACTTGTCTACTTTCATTTTCTATTTTGAATACCGACTAATCGCATAATATTTCCGTTTGTTCTCTTTATCTTTTTCTTTTTTGCGCGATTTAGTAATAGTATAGTAACCGATTCCATAAATCTATGAATCCCCCCAACCAAATCCAATAATTTATTTATCTTATTATTAATCAAGAATTTCGTATAGAGCTAGAACGACCCTCACAAATTGCAAATACTAATTTGTTAAGAATTAATCGGATTGAAGCTATAGCATCATCATTAGCTGGAATCGAAATATCGGCGAGGTCTGGGTCACAATTTGTATCGATTAAACAAATCGTTGGAATTCCCAAAGTGATACATTCTCGAAGAGCTGTATATTCTTCTTGCTGATCAACAATTATTACAATATCGGGTAACCCCGTCATATATTTAATGCCGCCAAGATATGTTTCCAAGTGAGATAATTGTCTCTTCAAGATAGCAGCATCTCTTTTTGGAAGACAGTTGAGTCTCCCCGTCTTTTGTTCCGTTCTCAAGTCCCTGAACTTATGAAGTCTCGTTTCTGTAGTATACCAATTCGTTAACATACCGCCGAGCCATTTTTTATTAACATAATGACACCGAGCTCTTATTGCAGCCCTCGCTACTGAATCAGCTGCTTTTTTTTTTGTACCTACAATTAAGAATTGTTTTCCCCTACTTGCTGCATCAAAAACTAAATCACAAGCTTCTGATAAAAAACGAGCAGTTCTAGTAAGATTTATAATATGAATACCCTTACGCTTTGCGGATATATAAGGTGCCATTCTAGGATTCCATTTCCTAGTACCGTGGCCAAAATGAACTCCAGCTTCCATCATCTCTTCAAAAGTTATGTTCCAATATCTTTTTGTCATTTATCCCCACACTTAAAAAAAAAAATTGAAAAAAGAGACCAGGTATTCTGAAATAGAAATATAAAAATGTTCCTATGGAACCTTCTCTTCTACCGAAAATTGGTCGTTGATACATGATCAGGCCATTCATTTTTCTCTATTTATTATTTTATTTAGTATCTTTTATTTTATTACCCAAAAAAATCAAATGACCACGTTTAAAGAGATGAATCCGCTCTTAGGAATCATTAAATCCTAGATTGCTCTCATGTATCGCATAAATTCTTTGAAATTAACAAAAAAAAGAATTCTCTGTGGTGGAACAAAATATCTCTCATTTTTCCCTCGAATAAATTCTTTTTTTTGTTTCCAAGGTAATCTTGTTATGTTGCCTTGGCCTTGAATGGTACATTATTCTTTTGAATCCGGTACCAACGGGTATCAATCCCCCTAAAACAACATTCTCTTTCAGACCCTTCAACCAATCGATACGACCCCGGAGAGCCGCTTTTGCTAAAACTCTAGCAGTTTCTTGAAAACTTGCTTCAGATATGAAACTTTGAGTATTCAGAGATGTTTTTGTTATTCCCAATAATAGAGCTCGGTAACAAATCGCTTCTTCCAGGGCACGCCCCGTTCGTTCGGCTCGC